ATCCATTCTAACTAGAAAAATAGAAACTCTTTCAGCAAATAAAAAATTCTTCCTTTGAGTCTGGGGAAAAGAGAATTTTTTTGTTTGTGAAAAACTTTTAAAAACAATAAAAGTATATATCTTGTTTGCAAAAACGACGCTACTATTTTTTCTGATATTTCTGCCTGATTTAATCAATGAATTAGAACGAATCAACGGATCGGTCTATTTTTTTTTTAATGCGTCTGCTTTTATGTTATTTTGTACTGTACAATTCCTTTGTTTGTGGGATCATTTTCTCACAAGAGGTAATGAAACGAATTATAGAATGGATTTTTACCTATGCCTAGATCGCGGATAAATGGAAATTTTATTGATAAGACTTTTTCAATTGTAGCCAATATATTATTACGAATAATTCCGACAACTTCAGGAGAAAAAGAGGCATTTAGCTATTATAGAGATGGTGCGATTTGATTATTTTTTATTTACCGCTTTCGGTCTTAGGAGAAAGAAAGACGATTCGGGATAGAAAAGAACGAAAAAAAAATTATTGAAAAAATCTACGCTTGTTGAAGGTGAAGTTTATAGATAAAACCATTCCTTCTGTCGTGTATCCCCGATTAATGCAGCCTCAGATGCTTCAATTGTCGATTCTAGTATTGAGCGAAAGGTTACACCTATGGGTTCTGTATTGCAAGTCAACCCTACTACACCAGTACCAACAGGCGGCATAGGGGAAGAGGCGCTACGTCTAGGAATCAGCAACACGAAAACTTTGTTATAAACTGCCCCTTTTCCTTATCGGGATCGGGACTAAGAAGAATGGTTGGGATAACAAACATCCATCTCGTTCGTACTGTGGATACCCTTATAACCATCGAAGACTGTTGAAGTGATTAATTCCTGGAAATTAAGGGGCGTTGAGAACAAAGAAATTGTTGGAGTTTACAGTTTGATCTAGTACCAGTACCAACACACGTGATATTAAGAATAAGAAAAAGCTTTTGCAGGAAGGTTGGCTAGAGATTTCTTGTAAAAACATTAGCCCCACTCAGTTCATAATGAGAATATTTCAATCTTTTTTGATTCCATGTATTATTCTATTCTCATTATGCACATAAGGGAGGAGCCGTATGAGATTTTCATCTCATGTACGGTTCTGAAACGGAGAATTCTTTGAATCGAATGACGACCGTAACGGATGTCAGCTCAATCCGAAGGCAATTATGCGGAAGCTTTACAGAATTATTATGAAGCTATGCGACTAGAAATTGATCCCTACGATCGAAGCTATATACTCTATAACATAGGCCTTATCCACACAAGTAACGGAGAACATACAAAAGCTTTAGAATATTATTTTCGGGCACTCGAACGAAATCCATTCTTACCACAAGCTTTGAATAATATGGCTGTGATCTGTCATTACGTGCGACTATCTCTACTATAGAAAGAAAAAAGGAAAAGAAAAAAAAAAAAGGGGGAGGGGAAGAAAGAGCAAATACACTAATAAATACTAGAAAAAAAAAATAGGCTTTCTACATATGCATCGTGCAAAAAACGATTTTTATCAGCTGTAGCAAAGAAAGAAACCTCATAGAAGTCAAAATATGAAGAAATCGATATGCCTAGATAGTTTATTCTATGGATAAAGGATCTAATTGATAGAGGAAGCACCGTAAAGACCAATTCGCGAGGTTTTGGGCCGATGCCGATCCAATAAGAACTGCTTATTTATGTCATGATATGAGATAAAAGTAAGGAATCCACTTATGTAATAAAGTCGATCCCCTAAGGTATTAAGCAGCGGTGTAGCATCAGATCCCAAAGACAGTAAGTCTTTTCTTTCTTAGGAAGAAAGGTCTTTTTCAAAGATTCTATATCAATTTTTATATGAAACCGAGATAGATACCTTTCAGAAAATTCTAACTATAGTGGAAATGATTCTATGTTATTCTTCTGACGGTGGGAGAAAAGATAAAATGAAAGCAAAGCTGATTATTAATTTAATCAAAAATCAAGTTTGAAACTCATGCTCATGGAATTAACCTCTTTTGGTTAACCCGCGAAAAAAAGAATAAAGATCGATCTATGAGAAATCGAATTCAATTCGCTATACTAGATTCAAAAACCCGGGACACCAAAAGAATTGATTGTACGAGCCGTATGAGGCGGGAAACTCTCAAGTACGGTTCTAAGGAAAGGAATTGACCCACCTATTCCGACCGGGGAGAACAGGCCGTTCGGCAGGGAGATTCTGAAATTGCGGAGGCTTGGTTCAACCAAGCCGCCGAGTATTGGAAACAAGCTATTGCGCTTACTCCTGGTAATTATATTCAAGCGCAGAATTGGTTGAAGATCACGGGGCGTTTCGAATAAGAAACTCTCTGTTTATTTATTTATTTAGAATTTTATTTCTTTCGAATTTCCGTATCTATTTTTGTTTGGTATAATTAAAAATGAATTGTTTGTTAGCCCTATCAGTGAAATAAAAAGGATCATTTATCTGGTAAGAAAC